AGCTCCTAAGACTGGGGTGGGGCAAAATAAAAAGAAAATAGAAACAACGAATTAATCTGGACCCATTCGGCTTTGTACCTATACAAGATGGTATAGCATCCCATAAGAGGATCTTTTTTTGATTGGCTTTGAGTATGATTCATGATCCCCATAGAATTCGTGTAGATACGAGTTAATTAGCAAAGGAAGGTATCAATTTCAATCAATATCTGTGTCATCCGGATCTCATTAACAAACAATAAAGTTCAATACGGAACAGATGTATTTTCTTTGGACTTAATTGCTTTTATTTTGCATCAGGCTCCAATGAATAATTGGAAATCAATGTAACGATGGGGGGGGGGGGGATTCATAGATTCCATTCACTTTAGTTTATCTTTATGGAAATGGAAAAATTTCTGAACCTGAAATAAAGCAAAATCCGTAGAAAATGAACCATGCCCATATGTAGTTTTATTGTTCTATTTCAGTGACACCGGTATTTCGGTTTCGGTGAAAAAGATTTGTGATCTCTTAAATATACACGATGACCCCCGGTGACAATTGTTCGGTGTATCCGATGGATACGGAAAGGTCATACTCCTACGATTTGGATTTTCTCAATCAGATGAAAGAATAGCGACCTTAATCTTATCTTCCATGAGCTCTTTTCTATCCATCCCCATGAAAACAACTAAATTGGATTTTTTTCTCGACCCATCCATCTGATTTAAATCATTGATGATTCAATTGGAAAAGAAACATGGATTTCTCTTATGATGATCGAATTCGCGTCTCTTTAATCAATGAGATATCTGCTAAACTTTTTAGTTACTCGTTGTGATTGTGCCGACTTGTTGATTTGATTGATTTAGAGATCAAATTAAATTCAGTCTTTACAGGAAAACTTATTTATAGTAATGATAATGATGTCGAAGTAGGAAATTCTTGAAACCATTTTATTTTTTATGATTCCTTACCTTATAAATCCTCGCTATTCGAAGAAGTGTGAGATTGGTGAATCTATCCTATCGAGTCACTTGCGACTTTTCCGGGTCATTAGAATAGCTTATTTGGTTAATGACTCATTTTATTTTGTTCCAGTATTGGTAATCGAATTAAAGACTCGTCTTTAGTTTAGTTGTTCGAGAAAGAATTGGAATTGGATCTTTCATGATTGATCGTCCCGAACAATATAACAATATGTTGAAGATGTAGATGTAAATAAATAAGTGTTAAGCAACTCATTTCTTCGTGTTTTTTATAAATGTGTTTCATTCCTATAACAGAATATGGGTTAATTTGGATTTTTGCTGAGATTTCCCCAGAGAAATACCTATTCATACATATATAAAAATAAAGTATGGACTACTATGCACCGATGGGGCCAATGACTATTCATGATTCCATATTGAATCAATTCCATACCGGTCCAAATTAGAGGAATGTTATGGTAAAACTTCGTTTGAAACGATGTGGTAGAAAGCAACGTGCGACTTGAAGGACATGATCGGCTGTGGATTCTTGCATCCACCATTTTTTTATATATCAATGAAGATGCTCTTGGCTCGACATAGTTTGTTCTGTGCCACCAGGACCCCATTTTGGGGGGTTGTAAATAGTACATGATGGAGCTCGAGCATAAATTCTTGATTCATTTATCAGAGGGAAGGATCTAGGGTTAGTGCCAGTCAATAAGTTGGAACAACTTCGTAAGTATATCTTCGATATAGAAATCGCAAATTCGAACAAGTTTCAAATAAAAAAGCAAAAAAAGGAAAATTTGTCGGAATTGGTAAAACTATTTCGATCAAAAGTGTATCACAGGGGAATCAACCATTTGTATGATTCTTCAATAGAAAGAACAAAAGGTATGTTGCTGCCATTTTGAAACAATTAAGGATCACCGAAGTAATGTCTAAACCCAATGATTCAAAGCAAAGATAAAGGATACCGGAACAAGGAAACGCCATTTTCAATTGTCTCAATAACTAGATCAGAATGAGAAAGGAAAATCGATTCTAGACGAGACAAACAAAAGAGGTTAGAGACGGCTCAATAAATGTCTAAGGATTTCCCTTCGAGCTCTTTGAGAATTACCCAACTTGAGTTATGAGTACGAATGAGATTTCTTTTTTTTTTTTATTCCTTCCAAAAAAAAAACGACTCAAATCCTAATCTAATTGATGATTTTATGGATCCATTTGCCACTATATACAATACATAAATTCGAATCATTCTTTCTCGAGCCGTACGAGGAGAAAACCTCCTATACGTTTCTAGGGGGGGCATTGTTCATCTATATCTATCCCAATGAGCCATCTATCGAATCGTTGCAATTGATGTTCGATCCCGAAGAGAAGGAAGAGATCTTCGTAAAGTGGGTTTTTACGATCCGATAAAGAACCAAACTTATTCAAATGTTCCTGCTATTCTATATTTCCTTGAAAAAGGCGCTCAACCTACAGGAACTGTTCATGATATTTCAAAGAAGGCGGAAGTATTTAAGGAACTTCGAATTAATCAAACGAAATAAAATTTATGAAATAGAAAAAAAAGATTGAGTGAAATAACTGGCAATTGAGGGGATTGCCATCAATCATATGGTTTTCGTTGGGACTCTACGAATAAATAAGGGATCAATCTTGCTATTGTTTGTACTTCTATTGAAAACCAGAGATTTTTTTCCTACTTCTTCTTTATTTATTCCCCCCCACACACTTCATTTCTTATCTATGTAGTGCCAATCCAACACAAGTCTTTATTTTCTTTATTTCATTTTTTTTTTCTCAAAATTCAATTTATATTGACAATGGTGTATCGATCAAATATAATTCGATCGTGGATAAATAGATCTATTTATCTACGTCCCATAAGTTTGTTTCTTTACTTCACTAGGTTCGCCGGATTCACTGTGACACAAGAAGTATCTTCTTAAGATAATGAAAAAAAAAAATGATCAAAACAGGAGGGTCCACAAATTTTTACATCTATCTATATTTATCCGTGAATCCGTTGTATTTGAATCTGATCTGAACATTTTGATGTTCATAATTGATCATCAAATGTTTCTTTTAGATTTGTTGCTAGTTCAATGTTTTGATGGGGTAGGGCAATCCAATCTCTTTATTTCTTTTTTTTTATTCCGATCGTATCTACACACCATATTTATACGGGTTGCTAACTCAACGGTAGAGTACTCGGCTTTTAAGTGCGGCTAGGATCTTTTACACATTTGGATGAAGCAACAGATTCGTCCATACCATTGGTATGGTTTGTAAGACCACGACTGATCCTGAAAGGGAATGAATGGAAAAAACAGCATGTCGTATCAATGGAGAACTCTGAGAATACTTCCTGGGTCGGTAGAAAATCTTGTTTTGATTCTTGGAACGGTACCAAATCAATTCACAGTTTGGTCGAGTGAATAAATGGATAGAGCCCTAATGGCTCCAATTATAAGGAAACCAAAAGCAACGAGCTCGGTTCATAATTCGAATGATTACCCGATCTAATTAGACGTTAAAAATAGATTAGTGCCTGATGCGGGAAAGGGTTCTCCTGTGAGTGGATCATCGATTCCTTTTTTTTTCATGAATCCTAACTATTAACTATTCTTTCTCTATTATGGAGTGGAGACGAATGTGTAGAAGAAACGGTATACTGATAAAGAGAATTTCTTCCAAAGTCAAAAGAGCGATCGGGTTGCAAAAATAAAGGATTTCTAACCATCTCTTGTAACTATAACGAACACAAACAAATTGGATGGAAAGAGAGAGGATCCGTTCATTGGACTCCCCGTCTCCGGGGTATCTATTCTTTTATTACTATATACCCTGTTCTGACCGTATCGCACTATGTATCATTTGATAACCCAAGAAATCCCCCGTGCCTTTGTATAATTTCAAATGGAGGAATTACAAGGATATTTAGAAATAGATAGATCTAGGCAACAACACTTCCTATATCCGCTTCTATTTCAGGAGTATATCTACGCACTTGCTCATGATCATGGTTTAAATGGATCGATTTTTTACGAACCTATGGAAAATTTCGGTTATGACAATAAATCCAGTTCACTAATTGTGAAACGTTTAATTACTCGAATGCATCAACAGAATCATTTGATTCTTTCGGTTAATGATTCCAACGAAAATAGATTCGTTGGACACAACAAGAATTTTGATTTTCAAATGGTATCAGGGGGTTTTGCAGTCATTATGGAAATTCCATTCTCGCTGCGATTAGTATCTTCCCTAGAAGAAAAAGAAATAGCAAAATCTCATAATTTACGATCTATTCATTCAATATTTCCCTTTTTCGAGGACAAATTATCACATTTAAATCATGTGTCAGATATACTAATACCTCATCCCATCCATCTGGAAATCTTGGTTCAAACCCTTCACTGCTGGATACAAGATGCCCCCTCTTTGCATTTATTGCGATTCTTTCTCCACGAGTATCGTAATTCGAATAGTCTCATTACTCCAAAGAAATCCATTTCTCTTTTTTCAAAAGAGAATCAAAGATTCTTCTTGTTACTATATAATTCTCATGTATATGAATGTGAATCCGTATTAGTATTTCTCCATAAACAATCTTCTCATTTACGATCAACATCCTCTGGAACTTTTCTTGAGCGAACACATTTCTATGGAAAAATAGAACATCTTGTAGTAGTGCTTCGTAATGATTTTCAGAAGACCCTATGGTTGTTCAAGGACCCTTTCATGCATTATGTCAGATATCAAGGAAAATCCATTCTGGCTTCAAAGGGGACTCATCTTCTGATGAAGAAATGGAAATCTCACCTTGTCCATTTTTGGCAATGTCATTTTTACTTGTGGTCTCTACCGGACAGGATCCATATAAACCAATTATACAATCATTCCTTCTATTTTCTGGGCTATCTTTCAAGTGTACGACTAAACACTTCGGTGGTAAGGATTCAAATGCTAGAGAATTCATTTCTAATAGATACTTCTATTAATAAATTCGAGACCCTAGTCCCAATTATT